TTGAAAATTCATTTTTTTTAGATAAACAATATTTCTTTTTTTTCTTTGTCCTTTGCATTTAAAGAAAAATTTTTAAAATCGTATGATTCAACCTCAGACCCATTTAAATGTAGCCGATAACAGCGGGGCCCGAGAATTGATGTGTATTCGAATCATAGGCGCTAGCAATCGTCAATATGCTCATATTGGTGACATTATTGTTGCTGTAATCAAAGACGCGGTACCAAATATGCCCCTAGAAAGATCAGAAGTTGTCAGAGCTGTAATTGTACGTACTTGTAAAGAACTCAAACGAGATAACGGTTTGATAATACGATATGATGACAATGCTGCAGTTGTTATTGATCAAGAAGGAAATCCAAAAGGAACTCGAATTTTTGGTGCGATCGCCCGTGAATTAAGAAAACAAAATTTTACAAAAATAGTTTCCTTAGCTCCCGAGGTACTATAAAACTATGTTTCTAGTAGGTTATTTGAAAAAAATAGATAAAGATTAAGAGATAGATTGTATTTCACGCATATACCTTGAATTATTCATAAACAAAAAAACATGTTGATTATATCAAATAATGAGTTACCAACAATTTTAGGCATAATGGGTAGAGACACTATTGCTGAGATATTAACCTCTATACGAAATGCTTATATGTATCAAAAAAGAGTGGTTCGAATAACATCGACTAATAGTACCGAAAATGTTGTAAAAATACTTTTACGAGAAGGTTTTATAGAAAACATGAGAAAACAGCGCGAAAATCATAAAAATTTTTTGGTTTTAACACTGAGACACCGAAGGGCTAGAAAAAAGCCCTATAGAAACAGAAACCTTTTCAATTTAAACCGAATCAGTCGACCGGGTCTACGAATCTATTCTAACTATCAACGAATTCCTCGAATTTTAGGCGGGATGGGGATTGTAATCCTGTCCACTTCTCGAGGTATAATGACCGACCGAGAGGCTAGACTAGAAGGAATCGGTGGAGAGATTTTGTGTTCTATATGGTAATCTTTCTCATAGACAAATTGTATTCAAAATTTATTCTTTGAAAGTGTAAAAAAACTCAAAGGGCTGGGTTGTTTAATACTGTTCCTCCTCCTTTAGTTGATACTTCAAGAGGCTTTTTGCCTGGAATGAAAGAACAAAAATGGATTCAGGAAGGTTTAATTACCGAATCGCTTCCCAATGGCATGTTTCGAATTCGTTTAGATACTGACGATCTGATTCTAGGTTATGTTCAGGAAAGATCCGGCGTAGTTTTATACGAATACTACCAGGAGATAGAATGAAAATTGAAGTAAATCGTTACCGAAGGCGTATAATTTTTGACTCCGCACGAAGGATTTAATGGTTTGAACGCCCCTTTCGTGGGAAGGGGAATCGAGATCAAAAATTATCAAGAAACTTATTGTCTTCAAAGAAGTAGATTCCGAAGTTGATTCAAATTTAAGATAAGGAATGACAAATATGAAAATAAGAGCTTCTGTCCGTAAAATTTGTGAAAAGTGTCGATTAATCCGTAGGAGGGGACGACTTATAGTAATTTGTTCCAATCCGAAACATAAACAAAGACAGGGATAATCAGACTCGCTAAAGAAACCGATGACAAATAAGGAATCTTTTGTAACATGAAATGGATATATCCATAGATCTCTGACTTATATTTATGAAATGATAAAATATGGCAAAAGCTATACCACGAATCGGTTCACGTAGAAATGAACGTATGGGGTCACGTAAGAATGCACGTAGAATACCAAAAGGAGTTATTCATGTTCAAGCCAGTTTCAATAATACCATTATAACTATTACAGATGTACGGGGGCGGGTGGTTTCTTGGTCCTCTGCCGGTACTTGTGGATTCAAGGGGACGAAAAGAGGGACACCTTTTGCTGCTCAAACCGCAGCGGGAAATGCTATTCGTACAGTAATAGATCAAGGTATGCAACGAGCAGAAGTCATGATAAAGGGTCCCGGTCTCGGAAGAGACGCAGCTCTCCGAGCTATTCGCAGAAGTGGTATATTATTAACTTTTATACGGGATGTAACCCCTATGCCACATAATGGGTGTAGACCCCCCAAAAAAAGGCGAATATAGAAATGCACATTAAAAGACTGTCAAGAGAAACAAGAGAAATAAATGATTTAATGATCAAAAAATATTACTATGGTTCGAGAGAAAATAGCAGTATCTACTCGGACACGCCAGTGGAAGTGTGTTGAATCAAGAATAGACAGTAAACGTCTTTATTATGGGCGCTTTGTTCTGTCTCCACTTATGAAAGGTCAAGCCGACACAATAGGAATTGCGATGCGAAGAACTTTGCTTGGAGAAATCGAAGGAACGTGTATCACACGCGTAAAATCTGATAAAGTGTCACATGAATATTCTACCATAGGGGGTATTCAGGAATCAGTACATGAAATTTTAATGAATTTGAAAGAAATTGTCTTAAGAAGTAATTTATATGGACCTTGTGACGCGTCTATTTGTGTTAGAGG